ATTTGTCGAACAAGGGAGTGAGACGTAATCAAGATAGGATCAGAATCATGAAAATTGGAGTGAGTGCTGACGTGTTCCGACGGGGGACTTAATGAAATAGGAGAAGAAGGTTCATTTAAATAACAAGTTATATCTTTTCTTTTGCTGGGGGAATCGTTACTGACAGTTCCGGCCCGAAAGAGCCATTGAAGTCGGAACATAAAAATAAGTTGAATTGTGCAAGAATCCATAGCTCCATTTTTTTTTATTCCAGTAAAGTAAGTCAATCGATAAAAGGAAAAACAAAGAATAATAAGAAATGACACTCCTGTCATAGGAATGGAAATAGCCCTTCTTGCTGCTTCAATAACGAGTATTTTCGTTTTCAAATCAGATAAATCATTTGATCTATGATTCATTGGAACAAAACAAGGAATGGCCTGGCTAGGTATAGGTACTGGCCAGGCCGGGGGAATAAAAGAACCTTTCGTACGAAATCAAAGAGGTACTCTTTCTATTGGAGATATCTGTTTCGAATCCTTATCTAAATGCAATTGCTGATAAAATTCGTATATATATAGAATAAAGAAAAGAAAGATAAAGAAAGACTTTTATCAATCTTTACTTCACGCGTCACATATGAATTATCCTTTTGTAATTGGGAGAGATGGCTGAGTGGACTAAAGCGACGGATTGCTAATCCGTTGTACGAGTTATTCGTACCGAGGGTTCGAATCCCTCTCTCTCCGTTCCCTCTGATCACTTGAGAGTTATCTTTCGAATTCGAAAAAATCTCGAGCCCTTGTTATCTTAGTTAAATGTATGGAATAGAGAAAATCATAAGAAAATTCAGAAATCAAGCAACGAAAAACTTCTGATTTTTTTATTTTATTCCTCGCGTCCAGGATTACGTCCTGGATCATTAGATAGGAATCCGAAGATGAAGAGAGAAACAAAGAATATCACTACTGTGTAAACGAAGAGTTTGAGAGTAAGCATTACACAATCTCCAAGATCATTTTTGGGGGAAATAAGGGAATAGATTCTCTATTTTTGTACCACATATCCCATTTTGACACCAAGAAATGGAGTGGTTTCTAGAAAAGAAAGGAATTTGCAGGAATTCATTTGTAATAAGATTCTGATTCCTTCGTTACCAAAATGATCTTTCATACCCACAATTAGGTATTGTGAGGGACCATACATAAGGTCTTTGACCTCCGGAAAGTCAGAATTAGAAAATGAGGTGATCCAGATTCATCGCGGCTATCCAAAAGAATTTCAATGTTTGAATCGAGAGTTCATAATGTAAGACTTATCTGATCTTATCAATTGTTAGAATAGAATTTTTCCTTTTTTAGCGAATCAATCATGAATGTTTCTAGGACAGTATTAAAGATCTCATCGAAAACTTACAGCAGCTTGCCAAACAAGGGCTAAGAGAAAAAAGAGTACAGGTATGACTGGCATAACATCTACGATTGGATTGAAAAAAGCATAAGCCTCGGGTAATTTGGCGAAGAAAAAGCTACTCGAATGAAGGGCAGAATTAATACAGATACAGATCAAACTAAAGATATTAAGCATAACAAAAATTTCGCTATTGTGGAGAATTTCATTATTAGTGAGTTGGGGAAAAATGAAGAAAGAAGAGAAGATAGGCCAAACAAAAAATCCTTCTTTTTCTTTGAACTCCCCCAATCAAAAATCCTTCAATTCTCAAATGAGAATAGAAGGAATCATACTTTCATACAATATCTTAATTGAATTATAGATAATGATCAATGAATTTCTTTTGATTCTACATCTACACGTGTCGAATCCTAGCAACAACCTATTCCATAAACATTTGGGCTGGAATTGACGAACAACCAATATCCATATTAGTGTTATTAGTGTCAAATAGAAATCTCAATGGGGCGTGGCCAAGCGGTAAGGCAACGGGTTTTGGTCCCGTTACTCGGAGGTTCGAATCCTTCCGTCCCAGACCGATTCTATCAGAACAAAGATTGTGCTCTTTTCTTAAACAATCCTCTGTTTAAGAGTGTAATGTTGGATACAATGTGATCCAATCTTTACTTTCTGATTTCTAACGATTCAGAGAAGAATCATATCCTACCTTTCGATCCTGTTTCTGTTTCTCACAAACAGAAACAGAATCGAGTGTCAATGACACGTGGATGGAAATAAATATCTTTTTGATATAGGTAGGATGGGAACAAAGATCAAAGTTCCATTCAAAAAAAAAAAAGATTGGGTGGCCATTCAGCGTATGCCCGTCTCCCCCCCGCTCATATTCATATTGAAGTTAGTTAGTCATTTAGAGAAACTTTATGCCCCCTATTTATCAAATTTGGATTCCCACATGATGCATTCTGAGTCGACATGCGGAAGAAAGGTAAAGTAAATAGGGGTAAATGACTAATTTTATGTGGATCCTGAATTCTAAACAGGAGGAGTTCTTGGTACTAATTCCATCACTGGGATTAAAGCTCCTAAGACTGGGGTGGGGCAAAATAAAAATAAAATAGAAACAACGAATTAATCTGGACCCATTCGGCTTTGTACCTATACAAGATGGTATAGCATCCCATAAGAGGATCTTTTTTTGATTGGCTTTGAGTATGATTCATGATCCCCATAGAATTCGTGTAGATACGAGTTAATTAGCAAAGGAAGGTATCAATTTCAATCAATATCTGTGTCATCCGGATCTCATTAACAAACAATAAAGTTCAATACGGAACAGATGTATTTTCTTTGGACTTAATTGCTTTTATTTTGCATCAGGCTCCAATGAATAATTGGAAATCAATGTAACGATGGGGGGGGGGGATTCATAGATTCCATTCACTTTAGTTTATCTTTATGGATTATGGAAATGGAAAAATTTCTGAACCTGAAATAAAGCAAAATCCGTAGAAAATGAACCATGCCCATATGTAGTTTTATTGTTCTATTTCAGTGACACCGGTATTTCGGTTTCGGTGAAAAAGGTTTGTGATCTCTTAAATATACACGATGACTCCCGGTGACAATTGTTCGGTGTATCTGATGGATACGGAAAGGTCATACTCCTACGATTTGGATTTTCTCAATCAGATGAAAGAATAGCGACCTTAATCTTATCTTCCATGAGCTCTTTTCTATCCATCCCCATGAAAACAACTAAATTGGATTTTTTTCTCGACCCATCCATCTGATTTAAATCATTGATGATTCAATTGGAAAAGAAACATGGATTTCTCTTATGATGATCGAATTCGCGTCTCTTTAATCAATGAGATATCTGCTAAACTTTTTAGTTACTCGTTGTGATTGTGCCGACTTGTTGATTTGATTGATTTAGAGATCAAATTAAATTCAGTCTTTACAGGAAAACCTATTTATAGTAATGATAATGATGTCGAAGTAGGAAATTCTTGAAACCATTTTATTTTTTATGATTCCTTACCTTATAAATCCTCGCTATTCGAAGAAGTGTGAGATTGGTGAATCTATCCTATTGAGTCACTTGCGACTTTTCCGGGTCATTAGAATAGCTTATTTGGTTAATGACTCATTTTATTTTTTTCCAGTATTGGTAATTCCAGTATTGGTAATCGAATTAAAGACTCGTCTTTAGTTTAGTTGTTCGAGAAAGAATTGGAATTGGATCTTTCATGATTGATCGTCCCGAACAATATAACAATATGTTGAAGATGTAGATGTAAATAAGTGTTAAGCAACTCATTTCTTCGTGTTTTTTATAAATGTGTTTCATTCCTATAACAGAATATGGGTTAATTTGGCTTTTTGCTGAGATTTCCCCAGAGAAATACCTATTCATACATATATAAAAATAAAGTATGGGCTACTATGCACCGATGGAGCCAATGACTATTCATGATTCCATATTGAATCAATTCCATACCGGTCCAAATTAGAGGAATGTTATGGTAAAACTTCGTTTGAAACGATGTGGTAGAAAGCAACGTGCGACTTGAAGGACATGATCGGCTGTGGATTCTTGCATCCACCATTTTTTTATATATCAATGAAGATGCTCTTGGCTCGACATAGTTTGTTCTGTGCCACCAGGACCCCATTTGGGGGGGTTGTAAATAGTACATGATGGAGCTCGAGCATAAATTCTTGATTCATTTATCAGAGGGAAGGATCTAGGGTTAGTACCAGTCAATAAGTTGGAACAACTTCGTAAGTATATCTTCGATATAGAAATCGCAAATTCGAACAAGTTTCAAATAAAAAAGCAAAAAAAGGAAAATTTCTCGGAATTGGTAAAACTATTTCGATCAAAAGTGTATCACAGGGGAATCAACCATTTGTATGATTCTTCAATAGAAAGAACAAAAGGTATGTTGCTGCCATTTTGAAACAATTAAGGATCACCGAAGTAATGTCTAAACCCAATGATTCAAAGCAAAGATAAAGGATACCGGAACAAGGAAACGCCATTTTCAATTGTCTCAATAACTAGATCAGAATGAGAAAGGAAAATCGATTCTAGACGAGACAAACAAAAGAGGTTAGAGACGGCTCAATAAATGTCTAAGGATTTCCCTTCGAGTTCTTTGAGAATTACCCAACTTGAGTTATGAGTACGAATGAGATTTCTTTTTTTTTTTTATTCCTTCCAAAAAAAAAACGACTCAAATCCTAATCTAATTGATGATTTTATGGATCCATTTGCCACTATATACAATACATAAATTCGAATCATTCTTTCTCGAGCCGTACGAGGAGAAAACCTCCTATACGTTTCTAGGGGGGGCATTGTTCATCTATATCTATCCCAATGAGCCATCTATCGAATCGTTGCAATTGATGTTCGATCCCGAAGAGAAGGAAGAGATCTTCGTAAAGTGGGTTTTTACGATCCGATAAAGAACCAAACTTATTCAAATGTTCCTGCTATTCTATATTTCCTTGAAAAAGGCGCTCAACCTACAGGAACTGTTCATGATATTTCAAAGAAAGCGGAAGTATTTAAGGAACTTAGAATTAATAAAACGAAATAAAATTTATGAAATAGAAAAAAAGATTGAGTGAAATAACTGGCAATTGAGGGGATTGCCATCAATCAGATGGTTTTCGTTGGGACTCTACGAATAAATAAGGGATCAATCTTGCTATTGTTTGTACTTCTATTGAAAACCAGAGATTTTTTTCCTACTTCTTCTTTATTTATTCCCCCCCACACACTTCATTTCTTATCTATGTAGTGCCAATCCAACACAAGTCTTTATTTTCTTTATTTCATTTTTTTTTCTCAAAATTCAATTTATATTGACAATGGTGTATCGATCAAATATAATTCGATCGTGGATAAATAGATCTATTTATCTACGTCCCATAAGTTTGTTTCTTTACTTCACTAGGTTCGCCGGATTCACTGTGACACAAGAAGTATCTTCTTAAGATAATGAAAAAAAAAAAATGATCAAAACAGGAGGGTCCACAAATTTTTACATCTATCTATATTTATCCGTGAATCCGTTGTATTTGAATCTGATCTGAACATTTTGATGTTCATAATTGATCATCAAATGTTTATTTTAGATTTGTTGCTAGTTCAATGTTTTGATGGGGTAGGGCAATCCAATCTCTTTATTTATTTATTTATTTTTTTGATTCCGATCGTATCTACACACCATATTTCTACGGGTTGCTAACTCAACGGTAGAGTACTCGGCTTTTAAGTGCGGCTAGGATCTTTTACACATTTGGATGAAGCAACAGATTCGTCCATACCATTGGTATGGTTTGTAAGACCACGACTGATCCTGAAAGGGAATGAATGGAAAAAACAGCATGTCGTATCAATGGAGAACTTTGAGAATACTTCCTGGCTCGGTAGAAAATCTTGTTTTGATTCTTGGAACGGTACCAAATCAATTCACAGTTTGGTCGAGTGAATAAATGGATAGAGCCCTAATGGCTCCAATTATAAGGAAACCAAAAGCAACGAGCTCGGTTCATAATTCGAATGATTACCCGATCTAATTAGACGTTAAAAATAGATTAGTGCCTGATGCGGGAAAGGGTTCTCCTGTGAGTGGATCATCGATTCCTTTTTTTTTTTCATGAATCCTAACTATTAACTATTCTTTCTCTATTATGGAGTGGAGACGAATGTGTAGAAGAAACGGTATACTGATAAAGAGAATTTCTTCCAAAGTCAAAAGAGCGATCGGGTTGCAAAAATAAAGGATTTCTAACCATCTATTGTAACTATAACGAACACAAACAAATTGGATGGAAAGAGAGAGGATCCGTTCATTGGACTCCCCGTCTCCGGGGTATCTATTCTTTTCTTACTATATACCCTGTTCTGACCGTATCGCACTATGTATCATTTGATAACCCAAGAAATCCCCCGTGCCTTTGTATAATTTCAAATGGAGGAATTACAAGGATATTTAGAAATAGATAGATCTAGGCAACAACACTTCCTATATCCGCTTCTATTTCAGGAGTATATCTACGCACTTGCTCATGATCATGGTTTAAATGGATCGATTTTTTACGAACCTATGGAAAATTTCGGTTATGACAATAAATCCAGTTCACTAATTGTGAAACGTTTAATTATTCGAATGCATCAACAGAATCATTTGATTGGTTCGGTTAATGATTCCAACGAAAATAGATTCGTTGGGCACAACAAGAATTTTGATTTTCAAATGGTATCAGAGGGTTTTGCAGTCATTATGGAAATTCCATTCTCGCTGCGATTAGTATCTTCTCTAGAAGAAAAAGAAATAGCAAAATCTCATAATTTACGATCTATTCATTCAATATTTCCCTTTTTCGAGGACAAATTATCACATTTAAATCATGTGTCAGATATACTAATACCTCATCCCATCCATCTGGAAATCTTGGTTCAAACCCTTCACTGCTGGATACAAGATGCCCCCTCTTTGCATTTATTGCGATTCTTTCTCCACGAGTATCGTAATTCGAATAGTCTCATTACTCCAAAGAAATCCATTTCTCTTTTTTCAAAAGAGAATCAAAGATTCTTCTTGTTACTATATAATTCTCATGTATATGAATGTGAATCCGTATTAGTGTTTCTCCGTAAACAATCTTCTCATTTACGATCAACATCCTCTGGAACTTTTCTTGAGCGAACACATTTCTATGGAAAAATAGAACATCTTGTAGTAGTGCTTCGTAATGATTTTCAGAAGACCCTATGGTTGTTCAAGGACCCTTTCATGCATTATGTCAGATATCAAGGAAAATCCATTCTGGCTTCAAAGGGGACTCATCTTCTGATGAAGAAATGGAAATCTCACCTTGTCCATTTTTGGCAATGTCATTTTTACTTGTGGTCTCTACCGGACAGGATCCATATAAACCAATTATACAATCATTCCTTATATTTTCTGGGCTATCTTTCAAGTGTACGACTAAACACTTCGGTGGTAAGGATTCAAATGCTAGAGAATTCATTTCTAATAGATACTTCTATTAATAAATTCGAGACCCTAGTCCCAATTATTCCTCTGA